GTTACAGGGCTATCCTATTGGGAATAACAAGAACATCTTTGAATACTCAAAGTTTCATATCTGAAGCGAGTTTTCAAGAAACTGCTCGAGTTTTAGCCAAAGCTGCTCTCCGGGGTCGGATCGATTGGTTGAAAGGCCTAAAAGAGAACGTTGTTATAGGAGGGATGATACCCGTTGGTACCGGATTCAAAGGATTAGTCCACCGTTCAAGGCAACATAAGAATATTCCTTTGGAAATCAAAAAGAATCATTTTTTTGAGGGTGAAATCAAAGATATTTTGTTACACCACAGAGAATTATTTTGTTCTTGCATTTCAAAGAATTTCCATGATACACCAGAACAATTCTTTAGAGGATGAATAATTCCTAAAAGTGGCTTCAACCTTTTTTTATTAAGAAAATCAACCTTTTTTATTAAGAAATTAATAAAAAAACTCTCTAGGTCGTTTTGATGCTGTCCTGAAAACAAAGAAAATAACGAATAGAGGGTAGCGATTTGGATCGTATATCGACAGACACGGCCAATCTCCGGTAGAAAAAAAAGGTTCCATCGGAACAATTATTTCGTTCAAGGCACCTCGTCGCTTTTCTTTTTTGAAAAAATGAAAAAGAGGAAATGTGGGGAGAAATGACAAGAAGATATTGGAACATCCATTTAGAAGAGATGATGGAAGCAGGAGTTCATTTTGGTCATGGTAGACGGAAATGGAACCAACGGATGGCACCTTCTATTTCTGCAAAGCGTAAAGGTATTCATATTACAAATCTTACTAAAACTGCTCGTTTTTTATCTGAAGCTTGTGATTTCGTTTTTGATGCTGCAAGTCGGGGAAAACTGTTTTTAATTGTTGGTACCAAAAATAAAGCAGCTGATTTAGTAGCACGGGCTGCAATAAAGGCTAGGTGTCATTATGTTAATAAAAAGTGGCTCGGTGGTATGTTAACGAATTGGTCCACTACAGAAACGAGACTTCATAAGTTCAGGGATTTGAGAACGGAACAAAAGACGGGGAAACTCAACCGTCTTCCAAAAAGAGACGCAGCTATCTTGAAGAGAGAATTATCTCACTTGCAAACATATCTGGGCGGGATGAAATATATGACAGGCTTGCCCGATATTGTAATTATTGTTGATCAGCAAGAACAATATACGGCTCTTCGAGAATGTATCACTTTGGGAATTCCAACAATTTGTTTAATTGATACAAACTGTGACCCCGATCTTGCAGATATTTCGATTCCAGCAAATGATGACGCTATAGCTTCAATCCGATGTTTTCTTAACAAATTAGTATTCGCAATTTGTGAGGGTCGTTCTAGCTATATACGAAATCCTTGAAACATAATAAGAACAATAAATTCTTTTTTGAACTCGATGCTGAACAATTTGCGAATCTAGAAATTCATTTCGGACAATTGAACCTTCTCAAACTGTTTTTTCTTAAGAACCAAAAAGATTTGTGCCAAAACAACAGATGCCAAGAAGAACAAAAGGCCTTGGACACGTAATGGATCTTGAAGTACTATTTCTCCATCCCCTTGGCCAAATCCACCCACATTAGGATTACTCGTTAATGGCTGATCCAGTTTGATAGATTCGCCCTCTGAAACAAGAAGTTCGGGTCCTGGGGGGATAATATCAACCACTTGACGTCCATCCGACGCATCTGTTATGGTTATTTCATATCCCCCTTTTTCTTTTCGTACGATTTGACTTACTATACCGGCCGCTGTAGCATTAGAAACTGTATTGTTACTCTTGCTCCCGTCAGGATCAATTTGGCCCCTTCCTCTATTCCCGCCTACATATATGGGATATTTTCAAAAGTAAACATCTTTATTAGTAGCGGGGTCCGGAGAAAGAATAGGAAAGGTTATTTCACTATATTTCTGACCAGGAACAGGACCTATAACAAGAATATTTTTTTTAGTGGGGCGATAGTTCTGAAAAGACAGATTGCCTATCTTTTCTTTCATCTCGGGCGAAATACGATCGGGGGGGGCTAATTCAAAACCCTCGGGTAAAATAAGAACAGCCCCCACATTCAAACCCCCTTTTTTACCATTAGCAAGAACTTGTTTTACTTGCATATCATAAGGAATTCGAACAACTGCTTCAAATACAGTATCAGGAAGTACCGCTTGTGGAACCTCAATTTCCACGGGCTTATTGGCTAAATGACAATTGGCACATACAATACGCCCGGTCGCTTCTCGTGGATTTTCATAACCCTGCTGTGCAAAAATGGGATATGCATTTGAAATGGATGTCCGAGTTATGATATATATCATCAGCGATACGGAAATAGATCGAGTAATCTCTTTCTTTATCCAAGAAAAGGTATTTCGAATTTGCATGGTCCAATCATTGATCCCGAAAATTTCTACAATAAAATTAGGTAGGTCGCTTGTATAGTCCCTATCCACAATTCTGTCATTTACTGAAATAATTTGACTGGAATATAGGAATAGGAGAAATCCTCGTCTCGGTAGAAAGAAAGAGTAAGTACATCTTTAAATGTTTTTCTTATGTAACATATTCGATTCTAGTTGGATCAGTCATTCATTGAATGATAAATCACTACAAGTGATGGAGATACACGATTTAAATAACGAAAGATCCAATATTTCAAAATTGTATCTAGAATGACTGGAAAAGTCGAAACAAGACCAGATATAATTTGGTCATTATGAGCAAATCCAAAATCTTTGTATACATAGCCAATCATAAGTTCCCAACCATGGGGTGAATGGAATCCAATACATAAATCAGTTAATAAAAGAATAGAAAAAGCTTTTATTGTGTCACTTAAGTTAGATAGGAATTCATGAACCCAAGAGTTAAGAATAACAAGTTCTTCATTACCCAGAATAGAATAACCACTGAAAATAATGAAACAGATTCTATTTGTCGATAAGTGAGAAATCTTATGGATATGATCCTCATTGTACATCTTGATCAATTGGATCGTTTCTTTATGGATCCCAATACGAAGCGTTTGTAGATCTCTTTCCGGGTCTTCTTTTCTCATTTCTTCCAAGAGTACGAGTTCTTCTAATTCTATGAATTTTTCTAGAATACTTTTTTCTTGAATGTCAGTCAAAAAAGTTTCAGATTGCCTAGTATTCCACCAATTAGTAACCCAAGATTCAAGACTTTTATTAAATGACAGAGAGATCCACCAGGGTCAAAATACTATAGATGTAAGATATAGAAGAGGAAGAAATGATTTCTTTTTTGCCATTTTTTCACCCGTGAATTGGAATTATTAATGAGCCCACCTCATTCGTCGAATTTATGTGATCTAATATTTGATTTTTTTATCAATCATAAGTTCTATTACAAGGCAGCTAACCTATAAATCCATTCCCTATTTTTTATTTGTTTTTTATTTGTGATTCAGCGGTTAGTTCTTGAATCTATAAAGAATACAGAAATCAAATAAGAGCCCACTTCAAATTCGAATGAAGAAATAATTTGAAAAGTCTTGTTTACAGATATCTCCATTGATCCAACTCGAAGCCTTTTCGAAAAATCCCTGAAAGAACCACTCACTTCAATGAATATTATTTGGATTTCGAACCAAAGGAACTCCCCTTCTATCAAAATAGAAAATATTTCGAAAAAGAAATCCCCCAGCTGTCCCCATAGTAAAAACGGAGACAGATTAATATTGTTAAAGAATATTGTTGTGATGTCATGATCAAAAATGAGTGGAAAAACAAGACAAAAAAGTGTCGTTTTATGGCCGTTCCATATACGTCTACTTTGGCTCGAAGGAACATTTTGAAAAAACTTGTAGCTATGCTATAGAAAGAAAAGAGAATTCTTGAATTTATTCCCTGCACTGAGAAAGAATTTATTCTTCAGTTCTAGTTGATTTCAAAATACTTCAATTGGTACGCGCAAGAAATAGGCCAATTCGGCAGCTTTTTGTTCCATTTCTCGCGGAGTCAGATTCTCATCACTACGCGTTAAGGGAATGGCCCCCTGTCCTTTGATTTCCATATAAAGGATACGACGAGCATAAATCCCCTCTTTCACTTCTATTCTGATGGACTGAATATCTTTCATACGGAATCGTAGGAAGATACGACGATTTTTTCCAGGAAATCCCCAACGAAAAATACACACTATTCCTTCTTTTCTATCGAATCGATCATAGCCACTACCCACATTCCACGAAATCGTGCACCACAAATAGGAACTACAAAAGAGACCCGCGATCCCGTAGAAAGACATCACCATACCCTGTGGGAAAAAATGGATTTGCTCAGACGGAACTAAAGATATCAAATTCTTACCGAGATAACTGGAAGTTCCAACCAACACGAATCCTAATGAACCTAAAAAAAGGATAAAGGCCCAGCAGAAATGACTTCTTTTTCGAGACCCCACTAGTTGCTCTATCCATATATGTTCTGATCGCCAACTCATACTAGATCCAGTTACATTTTTTTAGAATTGAGAAAATAGTCCAAATGGATTTGACTTTCTTTTTTGATTTCCGAAGTCACTCTCATCAACTAGCGCCATTCTGATGTAACTCTTTAAGAGTAATTGATCGAATTGGTTAGGGCTCAAATAATAACATTTACTTTCTAATATGATCTCCCATAAATATTTACACCTATATGGATACGTTGACTTTTCATTTCAGCTATCCGCCTCGATTCCGATCTATTTGAATATAGCCATAACTCATCCATATCATAGATTTACACACACACAATAGCTCCCCCATTTATGTTTGGAGGAAGCCATATGTTACACCATATTCTATTAAATATAAATAGATATGCGTGTTATCTATATATAAGTCTTCAAAATAGATGAGTTGGGACCCATCGGATCTAAACAATCTTGTTTTTTTGAACATAAAGAAATAAAGAAGCCATTGCAATTGCCGGAAATACTAGGCCTACTAAAGGCACAAAAATAGAGGGTAAGTTGGAAGTTGTCATAAAATGGGTACCTCGATGTCATATTTGTACCTGTTATAAAGATATCTTATAATAATAATAATTCGTATCTAATTATACTAAGTATATCTAAGTGAGTATATATATAATAAAGAAATGCAAGGAATGTCTAATTAAAGAATGTAGAATGAACTAAATAATACTTATTCGTCTTTCTACATGAAATAGAGAAATATATGTATGCTAAAATCCATTCTTGTCTTATCATTTTCATTCCCTTTTTGATTTCATTTTGATTTCATTAGAAAGACGAAAATCCCGAAAGACTCATTAGAATTCGATCCAACAAGAGGGATTCTTAGCCAAAATAGAGATTTCTCGGGAGAAAAGAGTTGAGACTCTATAGCTATATTTTCTATATTTGAATTATATATATACATAGACAGAAAAAAGGAAAAAGAAAACTCGGTTTATTTGCCTAATCTTCATTTCGCATAAGGCAGAAAAAAGAAAATGGATAGAGGTTTCCTGATTACTAATCCAAAATATCGGTAAAAAAAAAGAATTGTCCAAAGAGATTAGACTCTCGAATACAATATACAATACAATTTAGTATGAAATCTTATGTCACCAAAGAAAAAATACATTCTTCTCATTTTGACTTTGATTCCAATAAACTAACTATTGGTTCACTACAAATAAAATAATTGAACTTAAGGCTCTACTTACTACTTCATACATACTTACTCAATTTATATTAATGGAATTAGAATGAAAAGGAAAAAAAGCGTGAAGCTTCAATAACTCACTCAAAACACCCTTTAAAGGATTACGTGGTACGATTGGATCGAATAAGCCCTTATGAAATCAATATGAAGCCGCTTGTGAACCTTCAGGTACTGTCTTATGAAATCTTTGTTCGATTACTCTTTTACCTGCGAATGCAATGTAGGCATTAGGTTCGGCAATAATGATATCCCCCAACATCCCCAAACTAGCCGTCACCCCACCAGTAGTAGGAGATGTAAGGATAGATACATAGAATAACTTTTTATTTGATTGATAATCATATAAAGCAGCAGATATTTTAGCCATTTGCATCAAGCTCAAACTTCCTTCTTGCATACGTGCTCCTCCGGAAGCACACACTAGAATAAGAGGTCAAAATGGATTGGCAGCATACTCGATCAAACGGGTCATTTTTTCTCCTACTACGGATCCCATACTACCCCCCATAAACTGAAAATCCATAACTCCAATTGCTATAGGAATACTATTTAGTTGACCTGTACCCGTTTGAACAGCTTCGGTTAATCCTGTGTTTCTTTGATAAGAATCAATCCGATCTTTATAAGGTTCTTCTTCCGAATGAAATTCAATAGGATCCAGAGAAACCATGTCTTCATCCATAGGATCCACAGTACCTGAATCAATCGAAAGTTCGATTCGATCTGAACTACTCATTTTCAAATGATATCCACATTGTTCACAAATATTCATTTTTGACTTCCAAAATTTCTTATAATTTCATCCTACACTATTTTCGCATAGAACCCACCAATGCCTATATTTTTGAGTCAAATCGAAATTAGTAGAATTTTCTTTTATATTGAAATCAATAGTATTCTTGACAGTTCTTATATTTGAGCTGTCCCTTTCATTACTATTTCTACCTTCATCACAAATGGTTTTATAAATGTAACTGGAACTCTAATTGTGACTACCACTTAAAATGGAACTCTCAATACGGATTTGAGAACGAAGATAAGAGTCAATGCAACTATTAATGTGATTATTCCAACTATATTTAGTATCATACATGTAACGATCATAGTGGGAATCATTATTCTTAGATCCATTCGTCAGATAACTAGAATTACGATAACTAAAAAAAGAACTTTCTAGTTCACTCAGTAAAGAAGGATCATTGTGAATCTAAAAAATTGGATTTTGAATATCAAAAGATATGGAATATATATCCCTATTACTATCTCTAACTATAAAGGTGTCATCAGAGATCAAATTCCGAATGTCCCTAACACCTACTAAAGGATCACCATTACTGTAACTAGAACTACCACTCCAACTATGAATCGTATCATTTATAACCGCATCCTCACTTACACTGGTATTTTCAATAGGACCAAGCCTATCACTTGATTTACTTAGACCGCGCCTGAATTCGAATTTCCCCTTAGACAATATCGAATTGAACCACCATTTTTCCATAGAGTTTTCTTGTCCCTATTTCCATGAAAATACAATAGATGAATAGTCATTCGATGAAAAATCATTTCAATATTTCATTTGCTATCAGAATAAGCATATGGATCCAATCACTAGGATTATTAACTACTAAAATAAGGAGTGATTATTGAAAAAAGAAAATGATTCGATTTTGTAAGAACCGGGTATATTCCTTCCCTATAACTAGATAGGATATTAAGGATGACATATATGATGGAACTCCATATTGAATGAAATCCATTTTTTATCCAAATTTCTAAATTCAAAATCGAAATAGGGATTTCTTTCTTCTTGTGTCAAATTCGCATCGAAAAAAAAGAAATATTTGTT